CTTTTATGGTTCATATTCCGGATTAGGTTCATCCCTGTAATAATCGGATGAACTGAGTTGTAGACATGAAAGCATAAGAACTCAACGGGATCCCCCTCGAATCAGACAAGGAAAGAGGGGGTAAGTCCCGTTGAGTTCTTAATAATCATAATCTTTTTTTTTTTAGAGATGTTTCAAAAACCTCCACCTTTTCTGATGATGTTTTTAAAAAATGAACTTCGTTAATTGATTCAGAACATCTGTTACTCAATAGTATCTGTCAATACTTAAAACAAAGAAGGAATCACTCGATTTACCCTTTTTGGATGACTCACAATTATATATAAATAGAATATATTTCTATCAATCAGATATCATGCAAACCCTTTCTATACTAATAGAATAGAACCTTACTCCATTTAATCTAATAAATATTTAATCTAATAAAAGTGAAATTTTTTTTTATAAGTTCGTTGAAATTGAAGAAGTTCTATATTGCTCAATAAATTGACCTATATTTATTTGTCCACTACCACTATGTTACGTAAGAAATCTAAAAAAGGGTTATGATAAAATAAACCTATATAAAAAAAAAAAAAAATGAAAACTACAAATATCCATTTTTTACGAACGGGATCGAGAATCTTTATTAATTCGACACAAGAAAGGGTTGGGTAAAATTCCGTTTCTTGTGTCAAGGACTAGGAGACGAACAATCTCCCCTAAAATCCTTTGTTCCTCTCATTTATACTTTGGTTTCTATTCTCCGCTTATTTATCTTTTGTTTTGATTCTAGTCAAATATAAAACTATTGATTCATTCTATATCATACCGTTTCAATTTGGATTGAAAAAACAAATAAATAAAGAAGAGTTAAGTAAAACAGTCGCCTTCACAATATACTATGACCAGGAATGCGGTATTAAGTAATTCCCGAAATCCGGTAGAATAAAGAATATAAATAAGCAAAATTTTTTTGATCATACATAATTCCCAACAAAAATTTGTTTATTTTTAGAGCTTGATGTTGATAAATCCGCAGATCTAGAAATTCATTTCGGACAATTGAACCTTCTCAAACTGTTTCTTTTTAAGAACCAAAAAGATTTGTGCCAAAATAACAGATGCCAAGAAGAGCAAAAGACCTTGGACACGTAATGGATCTTGAAGTACTATTTCCGCATCTCCCTGACCAAATCCACCCACATTAGGATTACTCGTTAATGGTTGATCAAGTTTGATGGATTCGCCCTCTGAAACAAGAAGTTCCGGTCCTGGAGGGATAATATCAACCACTTGACGTCCATCCGATGCATCCGCTATGGTTATTTCGTACCCCCCTTTTTCTTTTCGTATTATTTTGCTTACTATACCTGCTGCTGTAGCATTATAAACATTATTGTTACTCTTGCTCCCGTCGGGATAAATCTGACCCCTTCCCCTGTTCCCGCCTACATATATGGGATATTTTAAGAAGTGCACATCTTTCTTAGTAGCGGGGTCCGGGGAAAGAATAGGAAAGGTGATTTCACTATATTTCTGACCAGGAACCGGACCTATCACAAGAATATTTTTTTTAGTGGGACGATAGCTCTGAAAAGACAGATTTCCTATCTTTTCTTTAATCTCGGGCGAAATACGATCGGGAGGGGCTAATTCAAACCCCTCGGGTAAAATAAGAACAGCCCCGACATTCAAAGCTCCTTTTTTACCATTAGCAAGAACTTGTTTCAGTTGCAGATCATAAGGAATTCGAACAACTGCTTCAAATACAGTATCAGGAAGTACCGCTTGTGGAACCTCGATATCCACGGGTTTATTAGCTAAATGGCAATTGGCACATACAATACGGCCAGTCGCTTCTCGTGGATTTTCATAACCCTGCTGTGCAAAAATGGGATATGCATTTGAAAGGGGTGCCTGGGTTAGTATATATATCATGAGCGATACGGAAATGGATCGAGTAATCTCTTTCTTTATCCAAGAAAAGGTATTTTTAGTTTGCATGGTCCAATCATTGATCCCGAAAATTTCTACAATAAAATTAGGTAGGTCGCTAGTATAGTTCCCTATCTATAATTTTGCTATTTACTTAAATATTAAATATAAATAATTTTACTGGAATATTGGAGGAATCCCTTGGATGGGTAGTAAGTACAATTTTGAATGTTTTGCTTATGTACAAAGTAACAAATATTATAATTGGATCGTTCGATCACTTTTCAGTCATTCATTGAATGATAAATCACTACAAGTGAAGGAGATACACGATTTAAATAACGAAAGATCCAATATTTAAAAATTGTATCTAAAATGACTGGAAAAGTAGAAACAAGACCGGATATAATTTGATCATTATGAGCAAATCCAAAATCTTTGTAGACAGAGCCAATCATTAATTCCCAACCGTGGGGCGAGTGGAATCCTATACATAAATCAGTTAATAAAAGAATAGAAAAAGCTTTTATTGTGTCGCTTAAGTTGTATAGGAATTCTTGAAACCAAGAGTTAAGAATAACAAGTTCTTCATTACCTAGAATAGAATAACCACTTAGAATACCGAAACAGATTATATTTGTCGAGAAGTGTAAAATTGTATGGATGCGATCCTCGTTGTGCATCTTGATCAATTGGATCGTTTCTTTGTAGATTTCGATGCGAGGCTTTTGTAAATGTGTTTCCGGGTATTCCTTTATCATTTCGTCCAAACGTAAGAGTTCCTCTAAGTCTATGAATTCTTTTAGAATACTCTTTTCTTGAATATCATTCAAAAAAATTTCGGATTGCCTAGTATTCCACCAATTAGTAAACCAAGATTCCAGACTTTTATTAAATGAGAGAGAGATCCACCAAGGCAAAAATACTATAGATGCAAGATATAGAAGGGAAATTAATACTTTCTTTTTTGCCATTTTTTCGTCTGTGAATTTAAAAATTTTTAATGAACGCACCTCATTCGTCGACTCTATATGATACTAATATTTCTATCAAGCATAAGTTCTATTACAAGTCATCGATGTATTTCCGGATTTTTTTGTGATTCAGTACAGCGGTTAGTCCTTGAATTTAGAAAGAATATAGAATAAGAAAGAGCCCTCTTCAAATTAATAGTAGTCGGATTTCGAGACGAAAGAACTCCCGTTCTATCAAAATATCAAATATTTAGAAAAAAAAAATTCTTTACTTTATGATGAAATGTTTTGTTTTGATATATGATGAATCTATCATTTAGATTTGTTACTGAATTGAGTTAAGTGGATTTACATACACATAAAAAAAATTGTGGACATAAACAATTTAGTTTTAGAATTGTTTCATATACGTTTGCTTTGGCTCGAGTAAGCGTTCTGAAGAAACTTCAGTTAAGTTATGCTATAGAAAAAAAGATGATTCTTGAGTTTTTTATCTCTTGCAAAGTATTCATTCTTCAGTTCCTTTTTTCAAAATACTTCAATTGGTACACGCAAGAAATAGGCCAATTCAGCAGCTTTTTGCTCAATCTCTCGTGGAGTAAAATTCTCATCAGTACGAGTCAAGGGAATGGCTCCTTGTCCTTTTATTTCCATATAAAGGACACGACGAGCATAAATACCCTCTTTAATTTCTATTCTGATGGACTGAATGTCTTTCATAAGGAATCGGAGGAATATGCGACGATTTTTTCCAGGAAATCCCCAACGAAAAATACACACTATGCCCTCTTTTATATCGAATCGATCATAACCACTACCTACATTCCACGAAATTGTGCACCACAAATAGGAGCTAATAAAAAGACCTGCGATCCCATAGAAAGACATCACGATACCTTGTGGAAAAAAAATTATTTGCTGAGAAGGAAATAAAGATATAAAATTCCTACCAAAATAACTGGACGTTCCAACCAATAAAAACCCTAATGAACCTAAAAAAAGAATAAAGGCCCAACAGAAATTACTTGTTTTTCGAGACCCCGCTATAAGTTCTACCCATATACGTTCTGATCGCCAACTCATACTCTAACTAGACCTAGTTGCATTTTATTGGAATTGGGAGAATAACAAAAAGAATTTTTTTTTTTTTTTACTTTTTTTGTTTCCGAAGTAACTCTCATCAACCAGCACTATTATGATGTGAACCTTTAGGGATAATTCATCGAATTTCTTAGATCCAAACTAAAATAATAACATCCCTTTCATATGATTTCCTAATACATATAGATATATTGACTTTACATTTCAGAAATTCTCCCCGATCCCGATCTATTTGAAAATAGTTATAATTCATTTATCATGTTTACACATACATAAGAGCTTATGCCCGAAGGAAGCCGCATATTATACCATATTTTACTAAATAGATATCCGTGTTATGATCCAAGTAAGTCTTGAAAAAAAAATATATATATATAAGTCCTTGTTGTATCTAAAAAATCTTGTTTTTTTGAACATAAAGAGATAAAGAAGCCATTGCAATTGCCGGAAATACTAAGCCCACTAAAGGCACAAAAATGGAGGGGAGACTGTTGAGAGTTATCATAGAATGGGTACCTCGATTTAATATTTGTACCTGTTATTTATTGTTATATTTATTGTTTTATATTTGAACCTTATCCTTATATTGTTATAAAGATATCTTATAATTCATATATAATTGTTATATTATACTAAGTATACCTAAGTGAGTATATATATACTTAATAGGGATAGGGATAGGGAGTCTATAAGTATATGTTTTAAGAAATATATATTAATTTAAGAAATTAAGAAATATATATTAATTAATAAAATACAATAAATATATAAATAAATGGACCTATTCATCTTTCTACATGTTTCTAATTCATCTTTCTACATGTTTCTACATGAAATATATATATACGATAATCCACCCTTTTTATATTCGTATTAGTAGTTATTATCTTTTCTTGTCTTATAAATTTCATAATTTAATAAAATTTTTAAAGTATTTCCTAAAAACTCCCAAAGAATTCGTTATAATACGATCCAACAAAAAGGATTCTTAGTGGGGGATTGTTTTCG